ATATAGCAATCAAAACAAAACGTGTAGGCGGATCGACGAATCAAGTTCCCATTGAAATAGGATCCACACAAGGAAAAGCACTTGCCATTCGTTGGTTATTAGAGGCTTCCCGAAAACGTCCGGGTAGAAATACGGCTTTCAAATTGAGTTCCGAATTAGTGGATGCTGCCAAAGGGAGTGGGGATTCCATACGCAAAAAAGAAGATACTTATCGAAGGGCAGAGGCAAATCGAGCTTTTGCACATTTTCGTTAATCCATGAACTGGATCTATTATTATACATCTCGATCGGAAAAGAATACATAGAATCTGAATCAAGAATCGTAATTTTTTATCCAAACAAACGAAAAGGAAACGAAAGAAACATAAAAAAAAGAAATGGATCAACGAAAAAAAGGCGGGGACTTGATTCAAAAAAAAGTCGAGTCATCTCATGTCAATACCATGGAATAAGGTTGGATCCCATGAGATGGGGATTCTGTAAATATTCCATTGAAATAGAAATCGAAACGATTGGGATTTTTTTGGAGATTGGATGCAGTTACTAATTCACGATCTGGCATGTACAGAATGAAAACTTCATTCTCGATTCTACATTTTGAAGGCGTTTCATTTTCTTCTCTTCGATGGTTTTATTTTCCCAGAATGTATCCTAATTTTTGGCCTAATTCTTATCGATTCCACCTCTGATAAAAAGAGCACCCTTGGTGGTTCTATTTCATCTCTTCAAAACAAGTTTAGTAATGAGTGAGCATAAGGCCATTCGGTCTTATACAGACACGAGGAAGGGAATCAAAAATAAAAAAAAGAAAGAATCAACAAGTAATGACTAGACGAAACCAAGCAAAGAGAGCCCCTCACGTAGAAGATGATCTACTTACTTAAGATCGAACAATTCCATCGAATGGAATGAGATAGCACAGGCCGGCCTGCTTTTTACATCTATTCTTGGACCACCCTCACCACTCTTCTTTGGGCATCATCTATCTATTGCGACAAATCGGTTTGAGTCCATCTTTTGATTCAAATCGAAGCAATTGGATGTCTGACTCGGGTACGGATGAATGACATGACCGATCAATCGAAATACTCCAACACATCATCACCTTTCTCATATATTCCACCATACATCACATACGATTCACTTTCCAGATGCCTTGGTGGTGAAATGGTAGACACGCGAGACTCAAAATATCGTGCTACATACATACAGAGCGTGGAGGTTCGAGTCCTCTTCAAGGCATAATTCATGGAGAATGCTCGTTCAATGAGCAATTCAGTCAGCAGCGGATCACGACATCTTCTTGGTGATCTTCTTTTTTAATTCAGTTAAACCAATGATTCGTTCTTGGAGCAGATAGCATTTCATCAGACATGCGTATTTTTGATTTTCCTATGTGACATCTTTTCTTTCATTAATGGACATTTTTGGATGTAGTGATCAATAAGAATAACAAAGGGTCGTCGCTATTCAAGAATTCTTGTTTAGGCAGTGAATCCATACTACAGAATCGTGTTTGGATCGAATTTCAATTCTTCCATGTTTCATCAACAGTAGCATATTGTTCCATGGAACATAGGTCCAAAACAAACAAAATATGGAAAAAACAAGTTTTTTCACGACTCTAACCCCCACATTCTGTTCCACTAAATCCCTCTTTCATGGCCACATCTCTTTCCGGCTAAGGAATGGAAATCTTTCTCCTGTTACATGATGAATCCAATTTTCATTTCATCCGGGAAAAGCCATCTTTTTCTCAACAATGTCTTTGTCATTTGATCCAATAGCGTTCCGTTAGATAGGAACAGATTTGATAAATACGGAAAACTCTCGAATGGAGTTGTATTCGAACGGAAAGATCCATTTGATAATGAACGATTGGTTCTAAGCCATCTCTGGCGATTGATCAACAATTCGAAGAGATTTTCTTGCGTATTCTTGATAAACCAGCGTTTATATATTGTAGGAGGATCTGTTTGGGAAGTAAGAAGTGCCTTTGACATCTCTTCATCTGCAAAGAATTCTCGATGTGAAAACACGGAAACAAAGGGCGGATCTTTGAATAGGAAAAAGAGTGGATCTGCGGGGTCCCAAATGAATTGGCTTATTCGAAAAAAGCCTTGTTCTTTGGAAGCTCTCTCTCGTGTCTGGTACTGCATGGTTCCACTCTGCAAGAACTCCAAATCATTCTCTGGAAGCTCATCATCCTCTTCCAAAATGATCCGCTTGCCCCGAAATGTGGCCCCAGAAGAGTGAAATCCCAATGAATTGGGTTCGATACAATCCAATAGAAAGCCCCCTGGGTGCCATATTCTAGGAGCCCAAACAATGTGATTGCATAAATCCTCTATTATCTGTGGGTCGAGGGCTCCTTCCCCTTCTTCAAACTCCGATTCGTATTTTTCATAGATAAATCTCTGATCAACGATAGAACAAGATCCATTTTGCATATCGAAGGGATTCTTCCTCCGTTCGGGCCGAAGCAATGTCACTCCTCGATCATTATCAAACGGACTGTAATCTTTTTCTGTCCGTGACGATCCCGTCAGAGCGCCTTCGACTTCTAATAATAGGCCATGCACTAGATCAGAATCATTCTCAATGAGTCCATAATAAGTGATCCCATTTCTTTCGGGTCCGGGTAGAGACCAAAGATCTTGAGCGACCCATCCGGCAGAACAACTCAAAAGATAAAGAAGTATCGTCAATTTCTTCATGCTCATTCCAAGTTCGAAGTAACAATTGTACAAATAAGAACCCCCTTCGTGACATGATTTCTTCATATACATATAGATAGAGATTTGAATGGGGCAATGACTTAGAAGTACATTTTGTGCAACAGCCCTTCCTATCTGATAGAAAAGGATTCCATGATCCTGAACCGATCTTACCTGGGATCGCAAATACCAAGTTTGTCTATGAAGAGCGGATCTCATTGTATTACAGTCTACTAGAATGGATTTATTCTGTGTCATACGAATCGATAGGGCCTCATTGGTAAGTGCTACAAGATCTAGTGCATTGGAACCCATGGTTATGGACCCAAATCCATTTTTTGTATGGAACATTTTATTTTCAAATTCAAACCCCCTAGTATATAGAGTGAAAAAGTGCTTTCGTTGTTGTGGAAGAAGAAGCCTTCGTATCTTAATGAATGTATTTAAATTATTCGGAGCGATTAGAGCGGGATCCACTTTTTGGGGTTTATGAGTCGAAGCAATAACAAGAGTGATAGGAAAACTTCTTTCACAATCCCTGGAGAGAAAGTTCACTAATAGACCGAGGGAGAAGGAATTCGACTCATTCACATCCACCAGATCATGAATGTTTGGAATCCATATAATGCAAGGAGACATTGCTTTTGCTAATTCGAATTGAAGGGTGATATAAAATCGGTCTATAATCATATCCGGCATCATATCCATAGTTAGCGCATTCATCATAGTAAGCAGATCCAGTTCCGTATCAAGATCCATATCGTCGTCACTCTCCATATCGTCGTCACTCTCATCCATAAGAAAACCATTTTTGTTATCCAGGAACTTGTTCAGAAATACCGTAATAAAAGGAACATAGGAGTTTGTAGCTAGGTATTTGACCAAATAGGATCGTCCAGTTCCTATAGAACCTATCACTAAGATACCCCTGGAGGGGGATGAAAGGGCTGCTAAGCGGAGCGAAAAGGGTTTTCCATGAGATGGGAAATGAAAACTATTAGCCCCACATGATTGTGAATAAGTGATTGTCTGATAATGAGCAAGGAATATCCGTCTTTCTGCTAAACAGGATGTATGGAACTCAGAATTCATTAGAGACTTATTATGAATGTCAACTAAGTATCGTAAGTAAATTGCTCCCGGTTGTTCAATGATTTGATAACCAGAGTCATTCTTTGATAAATGATCACGATGAGTCAGACTCCATAGAATTTGATCAATCCTTTTTTCTATCGTTAAGGTGGTGGAGAACTGAACCAATAATTCTCTTTCTTCATCATCCATCGAATCACTGTTCGCGACCCAGGATTCTATTTTATCATCCATCCAATCACCGTTCAAGTTTTTTTTTCTTATCAATGATGAATAGAGATCTTGACTTGTATGACTTAGATCTCTCGTATTTCTCGAAAAAGTGATTCGATGGATGGGATTTGGTATTATGATACTTATGAGATCGATGAAATCGATGAGATAATGGATATTCCAATCTTTATTAGAGCGTATTGATTTGACCCCATAAGCGGGACCACCCAAAAACATGTTGCCGACAGAAGAACCCCGTATTCTTTCTTTTAAAGAATCTCCTAATTGTTCCAGAACTAGAACGATTTTTTGGAACCAGAAAGAATTCAGTTCAGATGTAGGATACCTATCCAGAAGTTTTCGCAACTCCATCATACATGATGGAATCATCAAAGATTTGACCTTTTCAAACTCTGTCTGTAACTCAGAGGCTCGGGAAACAAAGAGAAGATGTGTACGAACGAGGAGATATCCAGCAACAAAAAGAAGGATAAGGATTGAATAGAGGAACTCCCGAACATTTGGCGATCTCAGATGTGTCGATATCGATGACTCATTCTTTCGATGAATCATTTCTTCGGACAGAAGATTATGTAAACACTGACTCGAAATCTCACTTATCAGATTCCGTTGTGGAAGACACCATTTTTTCTGAAGAAGACGCCATGAAATATCTGATCCATGAATAATATCATGAAAAATGGATACAAATTTTTGACTGCTACTTCGTATCGGCAATAGGTCTGAAAAAGGATCTAAAAATATCAATAATAGATATTTGTACCCTGTTGAAGTAAGGAACCATGGCATATATGTTTGGAATAGATTCCATTTTGAGAGAGTTGAAAAAGCACTTTCCCGTGGAATGGTTCTATCCTTCTGCCCTTTCTCAACGCATTTCTTTAAACAAAGACTCTGTTTTTTCCTCTTTTCGGATGGTACATATTTCTCAGAACGTTGAGTGGGAATCAAACTCATGTTTGAATTGAAATGGAGATACGGATGCAAGTGAATCCCTTCTGAATAATCATCAGCAGATAGATTCATATCTGAAAGAGGTTGACAAGAAGTGCTTTCTAAATGGACGACGACTCTTTGTCCCTCTTTTAGAGGTGTTCCAGAAATGTCTGCAATCGAGTAGTCAATAGCTCTACGAGCGAAATCGGTACGAGGCAAAAAATGGAAAGATTTGTACAATCGATTCGTTTCGTCACCACTTTGTGGAAAATCGTTAGGTATGAATATGTATGATACCTGTGACTCGATTGGTGAAAGAGTCTCTCTCTCCAAAAAAGCATGTTTTTTACCGACGCACAAAGATAATGTTTTTTGATTCTTGTGAATGAACAGGATATGGAGGAATTGTCCATACGTAAAATCATAATGATTGATACGGGCCCTTCTTTCCACATCAAAAGGGAATCTATTCTTACAATAGAAGCAGAAGTGATGTTGATTCATCAAGAATCGGAGTCGATTTGCTTTATAAAAAGAAGATATCAATGAACTTCTATGAAATGGTTTCGCGGGATTAAGCCAATTGTCTTGATCGTGGTATATCATTGAGAAATAGGAATCCGTGTTATCAAAGCGATTCTTTCTAGTATGGTATAATGATGAGTCAATCATCCTTGGTATCTTTTTGAACAAAAAAGGTGATATTCTTCCTCCATGGATCAATAATTTAGATTTTTTTGGGGAAGTCTCATGATCATTCATGAAGGGTTTCAATTGTTTCAAATGAACGATTGGAAGACCTATTGATTCTAACAACGGATTGCAGAGTGCATTCGGACCTTTTTCATAGATGTGGATCTCGGACCTATGAATGGGGATATTCCCAAAACTCACAAAGAAGAAAAAAGGAAGTGAGTTAGACAAGAGAATCCACTTGGACAAAAGAAGTGACTTGGACAAATATTTTTTGTCGATAACCCCACCACCATCCATCGAATATCGTATACGTAAGCGATCGAACACGACTATCCAACGGCTCTTTTGCTCAGAAACTAAATCTTCCAAATGTTCCTGGAATTTATTGCTCCCATTGGACCATTTGTATCTATATGCATTAGGATCCCGATTCATGGATCTCTCGATTCGATAAATAAAAAAAAGAGGATCGAACCATTTCTTTTGACTCTTTCTCAAATTCGATAAATGTTGGTTGATCGTATATTTCATTATAGATCTATGATTCAGAGTCTTATTTCCTATTTGATCCCTTTGAATTCCATATTCGAAGTAGCGGTCGGATATGAAAAAGAATCGATTCCATAAATTTCTTATGTACCCTTCGGTGCTATTATAGATTTGAATCATCAGATTTCGGATCAAGATATAATATGGATTGATGACTGTCTCCATTATGTTGTTGCTAGCAAATACCACTCTTTTTGGTTTTGGATGTTCCAAATTCCCGCAGGAGATCCTGAGCCATTTATTTCTGATCCTTCGATAAAAAGATTCATTCTCTTCATAAAAAAGAATAGGAAGTATCAGCCATAAAGATTTCTTTTTTGATTCATCCCTGTAGAATACCTCATTCAAGAATTTTTGATCCAATCCGTAGGAATCAATCGAAAAGGCAAATACCTTATGATACACTAGATCCGGTTCGGTTATTGATAGAGTGAATAGATCTGCTGCCATTTGAAATCTCTCTTCTGATTCAAAATCATGGTGGTACGTGTATCCCCCCCTGTTCCGGTCATGAAATAGATGAAAGAAATCCAAAAATTGATTTTTGTTCAAGAATGAAATCTGATTGGAACTGTCCATATCATCCGGTGCATCCTTCGGAACCATATCACATCCCGGATCTGATGAAATAGGATGAATTGAGACGGTCTTTTGGTTATACGTCATTCTCTTGATATTCATTTCTTTCTTTTCCGATCGCCTGGAAGGCACAAAAGAAACATCTTGTTGTTTCTTCAACAATTTAAGATCTCTAGTGGACCTCTCAGTAGGATTCGAACCCAGATGAAGTTCTGACCATCTCTCAGAGAAAAAAGAACGAATGTATCTTGTAGGATTCCCAATACATTCTTCGATTTCTTCCGGAAGCAGATGAATTTTCATCTGCTGCTTCTCACGTGCCGTGGTGAATAGCCGGGACATTGAGGAAAATCCAGAAAGGCATTTCGGGAATCGGTCTGATTCTATCTCTGTTCGTTCCGTTTGAAGAAAGGAAGGATCCCAAAGAATCGATCTTTCTTTTAGTTGTTGAATCTCTCTCTGATTGATCCATGTGTGAGATTCCGACGAATCCTCATTCCTAATAATAATGGAATCCAAAAAAGGATCTCTGGATTGATCAGAAGATCCTTTCCATTGGCTAGATCTTGTGGAATCACATGGTGGAATATTGGACAATACATTCCGTACCTTGCTAAAAAACCGATCCTTGTTTACCAACCCATCATTGTCTAACCATCGATTCTCTCTTACGTTCCTCAAAAAATCCGATTCGTGATTATTCCCCCAACTAACGAAGAGATCTTGGCGGAATTGCCAAATCGAAAATGGAACACAATTTTGCAAAGAAATCGCCCACTTGTTTCTCGAGAAGAGATGGGATAATACATGCTCCATTTCATTGGATGGAATAGTGGACCCAGCTCCTTGTTGTTTGAAGAAACCCTCCACCATGGGTATTTTTTCAATAAAAGCAGACATTAGATAACAAATCCAGTCTATCACTAAGATTTCAAATAGCTGTCCCGAATTCAAGTGGATAATGTTTCGCCTCTTCTTCCTCATAGAAAGACGATCAAACAATTCCCCATGGTCCTTGCGGATCGGATCATCCATCTTATATACAAGAAACTCCAATTTGATATATCTTTTTTTCTCTTTGAATGAGATCTCAATTCCAGCGACGGTTTCATTATTTGAAATCTTACAACTAGTATTATCCCTATTTTTTCCGATCCAGTTCCTCCACCGCGAACCCCTAGATTCAGGCATGATACACTTTTTCGTTTTTGGGATAACCCAAGGACTCTCTTTCGGATCCAGGAAACGACTCTCAGAGATCTTTTTTCCTTTTGGAAGATACAACAGGAGCGAAACAATCAACCTATGGATATTATAATAGGAAAACCCAAATGATTCTTCTAATGTTTCATTTCTGGGTCCAATGGAATTCATAGGTATAGTAGGAAGAAGACCTCTCAAATAGAGATGTCTTTCGACCATATTTCGATTGTTAATACGATATATAAGGACCGCTACTACAAAGAGTACAACACCCTTGATCGTGAAATATCGATTGCTTGTTGAACCCTGTGAATTGCGTGAAAAAAGTAGGATACTCCAAATTCGGGGGTCAAAGAGTTTTAGAAAGCGTTCTTGGTGGAAAAAAATATGAATGAAAGATCCCACTGAATGGAATTGGGTCCATGAATCTAATAAATAGTGAGAATGATTGATCTCTCTCAATATCTCTCTCAATTCTAAAACCCAGGATTTGAATGGATGTCCTTTCATGGATTCCTCCGAAATTGCATTGATTGATGATCATAAAGATTTCATTTCCATTGGAATTTGGTTCTCATCCTAGAGGATTCCCGCTAAGCATCCATGGCTGAATGGTTAAAGCGCCCAACTCATAATTGGCGAATTCGTAGGTTCAATTCCTACTGGATGCACGCCAATCGGACCCTCCCATTTCTTCTATATTGGAATTGGCTCTGTTTCAATGGAATCATCATACATAACGAATGGGTGTGGTATACATTTCTTATTATTAATAAAAAATATATAAAATAAAATATGAATTGTAAGAACTAGCATTCTTATTGAGACTCGAAATCATAGGAAATAAGAAATAGAGATTTATGGATGGAATCAATTCAGTATTTACAGACAAAAGTATTCGGTTATTGGGCAAAAGGAATCAATATACTTCTAATGTCGAATCAGGATCCACTAGGACAGAAATCAAGCATTGGCTCGAACTATTCTTTGGTGTCAAGGTGATAGCTATGAATAGTCATCGACTCCCGGGAAAGGCTAGAAGAGTGGGACCTACTACTAGTATGGGACATACAATGCATTACAGACGTATGATCATTACGCTTCAACCGGGTCATTCTATTCCACCTCTTAGAGAAAAAAAAGAAAAGAACTGACAAAAATAATAAGCATGGCGATACATTTTTACAAAACTTCTACCCCGAGCACACGTAATGGAGCCGTAGACAGTCAAGTGAAATCCAATCCACGAACGAATTTGATCTATGGACAGCACCGTTGTGGGAAAGGTCGTAATGCCAGAGGAATCATTACCGCAGGGCATAGAGGGGGAGGTCATAAGCGTCTCTACCGTAAAATCGATTTTCGACGGAATGAAAAAGACAGATTTGGTAGAATCGTAACCATAGAATACGACCCTAATCGAAATGCATCCATTTGTCTCATACACTATGGGGATGGTGAGAAGAGATATATTTTACATCCCAGAGGGGCTATAATTGGAGATACCATTGTTTCTGGTACAGAAGTTCCTATAAAAATGGGAAATGCCCTACCTTTGAGTGCGGTTTGAATTATTGATTTACGTAATTGGAAGTAACCAATTAGGTTTAAGACGAAGAAACCTAGAAATCGATCACTTATCCAATTTTGGAGTCCCTCTACAGCAGGATAGACCTCAACAGAAAACTGAAGAGTAACGGCAGCAAGTGATTGAGTTCAGTAGTTCCTCATAATATCAAATTATTGACTCTAGAGATGATAGTAATAGGGAGAAGACAAAATAAGTTTCAAGCACCGAAAAAACCGGAAGCGCCCCTTAAAGAGAGGAGGAAGGCTTATTCACATTTCATTTGATGGTCAGAGGCGAATGGAAAGCAGTGGGAATTCTAAAAAAGATTCCCCCGGGGAAAAAAGAGAAGAGATATGTCTCCTACGTTACTCATACATAATATGGAAGTATCGACGTAATTTCATAGAGTCATTCGGTCTGAATGCTACATGAAGAACATAAGCCAGATGACGGAACGGGAAGACCTAGGATGAAGATATCTTTACATGAGTGTCGGCAGATTTGGATTCCGATATATCCACTCATGTGGTACTTCATTGTACGATATATCACACACACACCATCTGTATAGAACTCTACATCCAGAAAGCCGTATGCTTTGGAAGAAGCTTGTACAGTTTGGGAAGGGGTTTTGATCCAAAAAAAAGAATCCACTTCAACCGATATGCCCTTAGGCACGGCCATACATAACATAGAAATCACACTTGGAAAGGGTGGCAAATTAGCTAGAGCAGCGGGTGCTGTAGCGAAACTGATTGCAAAAGAGGGTCAATCGGCCACATTAAAATTACCTTCTGGGGAGGTCCGTTTGATATCCAAAAACTGCTCCGCAACAGTCGGACAAGTGGGGAATGTTGGGGTGAACCAGAAAAGTTTGGGTAGAGCCGGATCTAAGTGTTGGCTAGGGAAGCGCCCTGTAGTAAGAGGAGTCGTTATGAACCCTGTAGACCATCCCCATGGGGGTGGTGAAGGAAGGGCCCCCATTGGTCGAAAAAAACCAACAACCCCATGGGGTTATCCTGCACTTGGAAGAAGAAGTCGAAAAAGGAATAAATATAGTGATCATTCGATTCTTCGTCGCCGTAGTTAGTAAGGAGAAGAAAAAATCGAATTTGTTTCTTCGTATTTTTTTTTTACAAAACAAAGGAGTAATGTGTGACACGTTCACTAAAAAAAAATCCTTTTATAGCGAATCATTTATTAAGAAAAATGAAAAAGCTTAACACAAAGGCGGAAAAAGAAATAATAATAACTTGGTCCCGAGCATCTACAATAATACCCACAATGATCGGCCATACTATTGCTATCCATAACGGAAAGGAAAATTTACCTATATTTATAACAGATCGTATGGTAGGCCACAAATTGGGAGAATTTGCACCTACTCTAAAATTCCAGGGCCATGCGAAAAACGATAATCGATCTCGTCGTTAAATATTTTTTGAAATGTATAGGAGGTGGTGCTTCTATGATAACGAAGAAAGGAGGGAAACCAAAAACAGAAACATACGCTTTAAGTCAACATATATACATCTCTGCTCATAAAGCACGAAGAGTTATGGATCAGATTCGTGGACGTTCTTACAAAGAAACACTTCAAATACTGGAACTCATGCCTTATCGAGCGTGTTATCCCATTTTAAAATTGGTTTCTTCTGCAGCAAATGCTAGTCACAATATGGGTTTCAACAAAGCAGCTTTAGTTATTAGTAAAGCAGAAGTCAACGAAGGAACTACCGTAAAAAAATTGAAACATCGGGCTCGAGGACGTAGTTATCCGATCATAAGGACCCTTTGCAATATAACTATAGTATTCAAACAGAAATCCTTAAATGAAGAATATATCATAAAAAAAAGTATACTGATATGACGTATCATCAGTATGTAGTGTAGATGAAAAAATATGGGAAAAAAAATAAATCCACTTGGTTTCAGACTTGATACTAACCATGATCATCATTATTCCCTTTGGTTCGCACAAGAAAAAAATTATTCTCAAGGCTTACAAGAAGATAAAAAAATACGAGATTCGATCAAGTATGTACAAAAAAATATGACCATATCTTCTTCAAGTATCGAGAGAATTGCACATATAAAGATTCAAAAAAAAATCGATCTGGTTCAGGTCAATATATATATGGGATTACCAAAGTTTTTAGTGATAGAAGGTAGTAAACAGCGAGGAATTGACGATTTCGAAATGACTGTCAAAAAAGAATTGATTTATGTGAACCGAAAAGTCAACATTGCGATTACAAGAATAGACAAACCTTACGGAGACCCTAATATAATTGCAGAATTTATAGCCGACCAATTAAGGAATAGAGTCTCATTTCGAAAGGCCATGAAAAAAGCTATTGAATTAACTGAACAAGCAGATACTAATAAAGGAATTCAAATAAAAATTGCAGGGCGTATGGACGGAAAAGAAATTGCACGTGTCGAATGGATCAGAGAAGGGAAGGTTCCCCTACAAACTATTCGAGCTAAAATTAATTATTGTTCCTATCCAATTCGAACTCTATATGGACTCTTAGGCATAAAAATTTGGATATTGACAGAGGAGGAAAATGATAGCCACTTGATATGATGATATTCTATCGACTATAAAATACATACAGGAATAAAAAAATGACAAAGTCATCATATTATTTTACGCTCAATAAATAATAAGAATAAAAAAAAGAAGCCATTGAAATTTAAAAATTTTATAAGGTAAAATAACAATTTGATTGACCATTTGATAGAATGCTATGCTTAGTGTGTGACTCGTTTATTTTTTAAAAGGATAGGATTTGAAAAAGGACCAAGCCCGAAAAAGACTACTAAAAAAACAATACCAACCCATCGCTTCATAGTCTCTATGGATCCAAAAAAACCAGTCAATATATATGTTTGGCATATCGTTGTAGCAACTGAAGAAATAGTTAGCATAAGAAACAATAAATAAAATCTTTAATATTTATGAGTTGTGAAGCAAAAGAAATAGATTAAATGTAATAAGTTGAGAGAAAGAAAAAAAGAATATCCATTACTGATCTATTATCATATGTAAGGTCTATGATGAGTTATCTCATGACATCATAAAAAGAAGTCGAATTGCATTCATACTGATTATTCATGACTGATTCTTCATTAATTATATTAAGTCGAGATAATTAGGTGTTGTGTATAATATATTGTTATATATATATATATTACTACACTATGGATTCCATATAGAACAAAACAATTCATCAGAGCTTCAGCCAATAAAGACTGATAAGATTGACTATTTCATTATTATTAGAAGCTCCGTTTCAAATTCAGACCTAACCATTCTTTTTCAAAAAATCGAGAGCGATGAGAACGACGGAACCTGTGAATACAGAACAGAAATTTTTTTTTTTTTGAAAAAGAATGAATGAAAATGATTCATATTGGGCAGGATGGCGAAAAAAGGAACTGACACTTTTTTATGCTGAGTATACGACTGAGATATCAAAAAAATATTCGTCCGCGAAAGCTTAATTTTATTGGAAATGTTTGGGGACTATCTAGAGGATCAAAACAAGGTAAGAAAATGAGTTGTAACGTTTTTATTTATTAAAACGCAATTTTTAGAATATTTTTTTTTTTTGACTTTTTATAATGATTATTCAAACAACATAATATCTCGATTTTTTTATTTTTTTTTTTATTCTTATAGTCGATAGATCAAATCTAAAATATCACGATTCCTTTACTTTATATATCATATCAAATAAAAAATAAAAAAATATCTCTTTTTGATTTTCATTCGCGAGGAGCTGGATGAGAAGAAACTCTCATGTCCGATTCTGTAGTAGAGATGGAATTAGGAGAAAACCATCGACTATCACCCCCAAAAAACCAGATTCCGTAAACAACATAGAGGAAGAATGAAGGGTATATCTTATCGAGGGAATCGTATTTGTTTCGATCAATTTGCTCTTCAGGCACTTGAACCTGCTTGGATCACATCTAGACAAATAGAAGCAGGACGACGCGCAATAGCACGAAATGCACGTAGGGGTGGAAAAGTATGGGTACGTATATTTCCAGACAAACCATTTACAGTAAAACCTACAGAAACACGTATGGGTTCGGGGAAAGGATCTCCCCAATATTGGGTCTCTGTCATTAAACCAGGTCGAATACTTTATGAAATGGACGGAGTAACAAAAAATATAGCTAGAAAAGCCATGTTAATAGCAGCGTCCAAAATGCCTATACGAACTCAATTCATTTATTCAGGATAGGAAGAACAATTTCGAACAAATCAAAGTTATTTGGGATGATACGAATTGAAAATGTTTTTCTGGATTATTCTAATAAAAAAAATTTTATTCCCCTTATTCCTCTTTTTTTTGCACTGAAAGAAGTAATAATAAAAAATGATTCAACCTCAGACCCATTTGAATGTAGCGGACAATAGCGGGGCTCGAGAATTGATGTGTATTCGCATCATAGGAAGTAATCGACGATATGCTCATATTGGTGACATTATTGTTGCTGTGATCAAAGAAGCTGTCAGCAATATGCCCTTAGAAAGATCAGAAGTCGTCAAAGCAGTGATAGTACGTACTTGTAAAGAACTAAAACGTGAAAACGGTATGAAAATACGATCGGATGAGAATGCGGCAGTTGTTATTGATCAAGAAGGAAACCCAAAAGGAACTCGCGTTTTTGGTTCGATTGCCCGGGAATTGAGACAGTTTAATACTAAAATAGTTTCATTAGCTCCCGAGGTATTCTAATTCAGATATAAAAAAAGAAAAGAATAATCCAGTCGATTCTGTTTCACGCATAAACCCTAATTTAATTTTGTAAGAATTCATTAAAAAGAATGAAAGAAGAACTAACATGTTTGTTATATATAACGGGGGTACCCATCCATTTTGTTCACCATGGGTAGAGACACGCTTGCTGATATAATCACCTCGATAAGAAATGCTGAGATGAATAAAAAAGGAACAGTTCGAATTGAATCGACAAACATTACCGAAAATATTGTGAAAATAATTTTACGAGAAGGTTTTATCGAAAACGTGAGAAAACATCGAGAAAGCAACAATCTTTTTTTGGTTTTAACCTTGCGACATCGAAAGGATAGGAAAAAGAAATATTCACATAGAAGAATTATTATTAACAATTTCAAACAGATCCGTCTTCCTGGTCTACGAATCTATTCTAACTATCAACGAATTCCTAGAATTTTAGGCGGGATGGGTATTGTCATTCTTTCGACTTCTCGAGGTATAATGACAGACCGCGAAGCTAGATTAGAAGGAATAGGTGGCGAAATTTTGTGTTATATATGGTAAGTAATTCTGATATTCGAATTGGATCCGGAACTCCCTATAGTTTCAAAAAAAAAAGAATAGGTTATCTAATATCACTCCAACTCCATTATTAGTCTTTTAGTCGTTTCCTTCAAGTCATTCATTTTTGAATTGGAATGAAAAAATAAACAAAATGGATTCATGAGGGTTTATCACTGAATCACTTAACCTCAGGATTGATAGATATTGTTGAAGATCCATCTTCTTCTTGATGAAGGAAACGACGTAGTTATTCTCACTTAAACAGACTATTATATATACCCCCACCTACCAAGTATTATAAATCGAGTCAACATAGACACTAGTTATGATTCAATTAGAGGGAGTCGTCCAATTGATTCGAAGACTACACAACAAAGGTAAAATAAAAAGTTAAGTTAGGTAAGCAGGGTTTTGTCAACTTCACCATTCCTTTTTGATGGATATACAATTCAAGGTTCCAAATTTCAAGAAAATTTTTGTCTTCCAGCCAAAAGTCTATATTCGGATAAGAGAAGGAATAACGAATATGAAAAAAAAGACCTCTGTTCGTCAAATTTGTGAAAAATGTCGACTGATCCGTAGGCGGCGACGAATTATAGTCATTTGTTCCACCAACCCGAGACATAAACAAAGACAATAAAAAACTTGATTCTCAAAAAGTTCCCGAAGAGAGACAAGATCAAAATAATAATCGAAAATATCTGTTTTTTTGACATGAAATGGATATTCCCATTTTGAAGACTCATAGAAATGATACTTTATGATGGAAAAACCTATCAGAATTGGTTCACGTAGGAATCAACGTATTGGGAGACGTATTAAGAAGAGTGCTAGAATAACAAAGGGAGTCATTCATGTTCAAGCAAGTTTCAACAATACCATTGTGACTGTTACAGATATACGAGGTCAGGTGGTCTCTTGCTCCTCTGCCGGTACTTGTTTCAAGGGTGCAAGAAAAGGCACACCATTTGCTGCTCAAACCGCAGCAGAAAACGCTATTCGTACAGTAGTAGATCAAGGAATGCAACGAGCAAAAATCATGATAAAGGGTCCAGGGCTTGGAAGAGATGCATCATTACGAGCTATTCGTAGAAGTGGTATTCTATTAAGTTTCGTACAAGATGTAACCCCTATGCCACATAATGGCTGTCGACCTCCTAAAAAAAGACGTTTATAGAATAAAAAATATTTTTCAAGAGAAAAATGATTCAATGATCTAATCAAATAATATGACTGACTATGGTTCGAGAGAAAGTGACAATTGCTACTCAGACATTAAAGTGGAAATGTGTTGAATCAAGAGTAGACAATAAGCGTTTTCATTATGGACGTTTTATTCTGTCTCCACTTATAATAGGTCAAGCCGAGACAATAGGCATTGCGATGCGAAGATCTTTGCTTGGAGAAATAGAAGGAACATGTATTACACGTGCAAAATCTAAGAAAATACCACATGAATATTCTACCATACTAGGTATTCAAGAATCCGTACATGATATTTTAATGAATTTGAAAGAAATTGTATTAAGAAGTAATCTGTATGGAACTTGTGACGCATCTATTTGTGTCAAAGGTCCCCGGTATGTAACTGCTCAAGACATTATTTCACCACCTTATGTCGAAATCATCGATAATACACAATATATTGCTAGTTTGACGGAACAGATTGATTTTTGTATTGGATTACAAATAGAGAGGAATCGAGGATATCGTATAACAACACCAAAAAACGTTCAAGACGGCACTTTTTTTCATATAGAATCAATATTCATGCCTGTTCGAAATTCAAATCATAGCATTCATAACTATAATGAAAAACTAGAGATACTTTTTGTCGAAATATGGACAAATGGAAGTTTAACTCCAAAAGAAGCCCTTCATGAAGCCTCCCGGAATTTAATTGATTTATTTCTTCCTTTTCTACAAGTGAAGAAAGAAAACTTACATTTAGAGGATAATCAACACAAGTTATCCCTTTTAACTCTTCATGATAGATTGACAAAACGAAGGAAAAAAAAAGAAAAAATCGAATTTAATTCGATTTTTATAGATCAATCAGAATTGTCTCCTAGGATCTATAATTGTCTCAAAAGTTCAAATATACAGACAATTTTGGACTTTTTGAATAAGAATAGAGAAGATTTTATGAAAATAGAGCATTTTCGCATGGAAGATGTAAAACAGATATGGAGCTTTCTAGAAATGCACTTCGAAATAAATTTACCGAAGTTTGCATCAATCGATTGAATTTTTTTCATATTCGGGTTGTTTATAAAAAAGAAGAAATCAAAAGAATCTTTTGAATCTTTAGCGGAATATATCTATCTATTTGGAATCGATCTACAAAACTTTTATCCATTGAACAAAAGAATAATAATATCTAGGATAATTCATCACTTTTAAAGTGAATTATCCTAGATACATTAATCATTAAGATTTATTATTTCATCAACAAAATGAATTCCATTTAAAAAATCCCTAACGTTAGGGATTTCTCTATAGGTAATGTTGCTCCAATACCCAACCAAAGGGCCACTGCTGTACCAATCAAAAAAACAGTTGTCGCTACTGGACGACGATATGGATTTTGGAACTGATTCACATTCTCCAAAAAAGGTACTGTGAATAATCCCACAGGCACTGAAACCATTAAAAGAACACCCAAAAATTTATTGGGTACTGTACGAAGTATTTGAAATACGGGAAAGAAATACCATTCTGGTAAAATTTCCAAAGGAGTGGAAAATGGATCTGCTGGTTCACCTATCATGGATGGTTCTAGAACTGCTAAGGCTACATTACATGAAATTGTTCCTAGAATGACTACTGGAAAAATATATAAAAGATCATTGGGCCATGCGGGTTCTCCGTAATAATTATGGCCCATACCTTTTGCCAATTTAGATCTTAATACAGGATCATTCAAGTCGGGTTTTTTTGTTATTGGGATAGGTGAATTTTTTTTTATAGATCCATCCCCCGATGGAACCGGACATGATAATTTTTCATCATCCGGCTCAAGCAAGAATTCATTTAAAGAACCCAATAAACGGAACCATAGTCTAAAATAGATTCAATGATATGTAATCCATACAAATATAGATAGATGTAATAAAAGTTTTACCGCTGTCTCCTTTATTTTCCAGAGTTAAAAAGGATCTATTCATTGCAAGTCATTCAGTTCTTACAAGTAAATACTCAATACCCCAATGGGCTTACCAAAAAAAATGAATCACATGATCAAGCGCTTTATGGGTCGTCTCAAACCTTGTTGCATGATGTCCCCCCCCAAACAAATTTTTCGGAGTTTTATTACATACATAACGAAAGGGTTTACTTGTTACTACTAATAAGATAATCAAGCCTCTCTTCTTCTTTAGATACCTTGTTTCACTCCGATCATTTCATGGATCGAGTCAATGCAGAAGAAATGAATGCATTTCCATACGATATTTAAGTAAGTGAAAAATAGATAACATAATCTACAGCAGATTCTGCCACCACATCACTGATTGTACTAGATCTTACGAAGCCTGTTCATCAACATTTCAGGTCTGATCATAGAAAATATTCTCTTCAAGCGAACCGGTCTCAGGCTTACTTATATTAGCAGTGGTTGAAAAGGAACACGTTTTTATGAATGAAAATGGGGTGGCAGAAATAAAAAGGCAAATGTCTGCACGGCCAAATCAATAGTTCAAGTCACACACTCCCATAATCCATTTTCTCTTCAGAGAATAAACTTCCACAATCTCATGTCAAAAAAAAAAAACGACTTTTATTGTGGAGAAAGGATCTATCCAAAAAAAAATTTTATATTTTTCCATCCATACTTTTTTAGCAATGAAAACTTATGGTTCCTCCTTCAAGTGTATGAATTAGATTACAAATATCTATAAAGGACCAGAAATACCTTGTTTGCGTATCATTGGAAAGTGCATTAACATAAATACGGCTGTAAGAAGAGGCAATACAAAAGTGTGTAAACTATAAAAACGAGTCAAAGTGGATTGTCCCACACTAGCACTTCCGCGTAATAACTCTACCAAATGGGATCCTATTACAGGAATAGATTCTGGTACGCCTGTTACAATTTTGACTGCCCAATAACCAATTTGATCCCGAGGTAAAGAATAACCAGTTACACCAAAAGATGCAGTCAATACAGCCAGAACCAAACCAGTAACCCAAGTCAATTCTCGAGGTTTTTTAAATCCACCGGTAAGATACACACGAAATACGTGCAGGATCATCATTAAGACCATCATACTTGCTGACCATCGATGAACGGATCGGATTAACCAACCAAACTTAGCTTCAGTCATTATATATTGAACAGACGAAAAAGCCTCTGTAACGGTTGGACGATAGTAAAAAGTCATAGCAAATCCTGTCGCTACTTGTAGTAAAAAACAAGTAAGCGTAATTCCTCCTAGACAATAAAATATGTTGACATGAGGAGGAACGTATTTACTAGTAATATCATCTGCAATCGCCTGAATCTCGAGACGTTCTTCGAACCAATCATAGATTTTATTGAGATAGGAAACCAAGTCAAAACTCCTTCTCGTAGAACTGTATATGAGAATTTCATCTCGTACAGCTCAAACATAAACACCTCAAAATACTAATTGAAATGGAGAATAACGTTTTTGAGATTCGCCTCTGATAAAATAAAATTCTCTAATTTAATAAATAAAAAAGAGAATAATAATAAAAAATCTCCTTATTCTTTGTAGTAGTGAGAATGCCAAAATATCAAGTGGGCTCGTTTGTTGTTGATCGTTGCAGGCTTATTGAATCTTCTCTTTCCCTATATTCTTTCTTTTTTTGTTGATTTGAAGAATCCGGTTTTACTTATTTAATAACTAATTTTTTATAGTGAACCTTCTATGAAGGAATTTATCTTGTTAAGACCCTATGAAAAATCGATTGAAACCTCAGATTCATACTATAGATCGAACCACCACGATGATTCAATATCCATCTCCACCAAGCCCAAAAAGGATTCCCTGAGTCAGAACCATTGGATCATCACTTCAAAGAATGGATAAAATAGAACTCAAAATATTTTTATTTTGGTGAAAAAGCATTCTTATCAAGAATAAAAATCCTTCAATTTCTAACTTATAAATAAAACCTTTTTAAATTTTTTTGGAGTCCGGTTGCTGATAGGTATGATAATAAGTATGAATCATAGTTTCAATATTTTATGGATCTATTTCCTATTCTTCCGTGTTTCAGATAATACTAGAATAAATATCCGACTAGGTAGAAGTTTTGATTCTATCAAAAGATGACAGAACCATTCTTTGTATTATCACAATAATCTAGAATCCATTATAACAAGTCACACACTCATATTCCGGAAATACAGAAACAAATTAATTCCGCGCGGTCGAACTACCAAAAGAGAATGGAAAAAATTCGATACCTAAACAATTCTTGTTTTGATAAAGTAATACTTCGCAGTTCTTGTGGATCTACATATGTTATCTAATTCATTGAAATTCCATCCAGTAAAATGGAAGAATTATAAATTTCCAAAAGAATAGATAGAAATATCGCAAATAGAGCCATTGCGACACCCATCAAAGGAGTCGTTCCCCATCTAGGAGCTACTTTACCATATTCTGAATTCAATGGCTTTAATAAATCTCCTATGTAAGTTCGTCTTGGACCAGATCTAGAACGACCTTCAACGGTTTTTGTAGCCATAAAAAAAATCCTCCTTGTGCATTCATTGAATGTTGACTTTGTATCCCATTCAGTTGTAAAATGATCGTCTCATATTGTGAAATTTATACAATGCAAACAGCACCCCTAGTTGCCATTTCTATATCTGGTTTACTTGTAAGTTTGACTGGGTATGCCTTTTATATCGCTTTTGGTCAGCCCTCTCAACATCTCATAGATCCATTCGAAGAACACGGGGAATAGTTGAAGAAATAAGTACAAATAGCCCCCGAATTCGGGGGCTATTTGTACTTATTTCTTCTGAAATAGAATGCAATTTTGTCATCTTTTTTTGATTAGTTTAGTTGGAACTTTAGGCGGTTCTCGAAAAAAGATAGCGAAAAAAATTATTCCTAGAGTCGAGACTAAAAGGAATGTATAAACCAATGCTTCCATAGTTCGATCGTCGTTCAAAATTATATCTTCCATATCTGTTTATGATCCTCTTTCGGATAACGAAAAAGCAATAATCAAAATGCAGTGCATCAAAAAATAATTGTTATCTGGTACCCTTCGACTGTCAACACCCCCCAAAAGAAGCGAAAGAGATTCGAGTGATGTTGTATTATACTCTTCTTGTAGTCGGATCTCCAAGTTTTTGGAATGTTCCAAATTCAACTTGAGCATCCAAATCTGGGTCAATACCAGCAAAAACATCTCTGAACAAAGTTCGAGCACCATGCCAAATGTGTCCGAAAAAGAACAGCAGAGCAAACGAAGCATGTCCAAAAGTGAACCAACCTCTTGGGCTGCTACGAAAAACACCATCGGATTTCAAAGTTGCACGATCAAATTCAAAAATTTCACCCAATTGAGCACGTCTAGCATATTTTGTCACAATTGTAGGATCACTATAACTGACTCCATGGAGTTCACCACCATAGAATTCAACAGTTACACCGACTTGTTCGACACTATACTTTGATTCTGCCCTTCGAAAAGGAACATCGGCTCTAACAATTCCGTCTCCGTCTACCAAAACAACTGGAAATGTTTCAAAAAATGTAGGCATACGTCGTACAAAAAGTTCACGACCTTCTTTATCTCTAAAGATCGGGTGTCCTAACCATCCAACAGCTATTCCGTCCCCGTTGTCCATGGAGCCCACTCTGAATAATCCCCCTTTTGCCGGATTATGGCCGATATAATCATAAAAGGCTAATTTTTCAGGAATAATAGACCAGGCTTCTGATAAACTTTTATTTTTGGCTAACCCAGCACCAACTATTCGATATATTTCTTGCTGGAAATATCCCTGATCCCATTGATAACGAGTGGGGCCAAACAATTCGATCGGAGTCGTTGCCGAACCATACCACATAGTTCCAGAAACAACAAAAGCTGAAAAAAATACAGCCGCTATGCTACTGGACAGGACAGTTTCAATATTTCCCATACGTAATCCTTTATATAGACGTTGGGGCGGACGGACACTAAGATGGAATAGGCCCGCTAATATGCCCAATGTGCCTGCTGCAATATGATGCGCAGCTATTCCCCCTGGACTAAAAGGATCAAAACCCTCCACACCCCACGATGGATTTACGGGTTGTACTTTTCCCGTTAGTCCATAAGGATCGGAAACCCAGATTCCAGGACCATACAAGCCAGTTACATGAAATGCACCAAAACTAAAGCAAACCAACCCTGAGAGAAATAAATGAATTCCAAATATCTTGGGCAAATCCAAAGAAGGTTTTCCTGTACGTTCATCACAAAATATTTCTAGATCCCAATATACCCAATGCCAGATAGCTGCCAAGAAGCAAAAACCCGAAAATACTATATGTGACCCGGCCACGCCTTCGTAACTCCAAATACCCGGATTCGTTATAATAGTCCCTATACTCCAACCAGACCATGAATTGGTAATTCCTAAACGAGTCATGAAGGGTATAACAAACAAACCTTGTCTCCACATTGGATCAAGAAGGGGGTCTGAGGGATCAAAAACTGCTAATTCATAGAGAGCCATTGAACCGGCCCAACCAGAAACCAGAGCTGTATGCATGATATGGACAGAAAGTAACCGACCGGGATCATTCAATACGACGGTATGCACACGATACCAAGGTAAACCCATGGAAAAACCTCTTTTTTCTCAAAGATATTCTTTAAAAATAATGTAACTTTATTGCATTGGAAAAAAAGAAACAACATATATTTTTATGGACCTAACCGAGCTTTCATCAGTGGATGGATTCTCTCGGTGCAAAGGTTTTTGTTCTAGTTCACTCGTTGGTTTTGATAGTCCGAAAAAGATTCTGTTCTTAGGAACAAAGAGAAGCAGATTTATTTTATACCCGAAAAGGATCCATATGCAGCAATATTCTGGGTGGTTTATTGTCTATTCGAGAATGCAACATACTTGTTCTCATTATAAAGACCGATTCGTAATAATAATTTGTTATGACTTTTTTTTTTATTCGGATTCATTCTTTTTCTTTGAACTTTTTTTCTAATCTTATGGATCAATTATGAGTAGGGTACAATTTGATGAAGACAACAAAAATTATTACGTTTCCACATCAAAGTTTTTCTTAATTATTTTTTTCTTTTTAATGCCTATTGGTGTTCCAAGAGTCCCTTTTCGAATTCCTGGAGAGGAATATTCAACTTGGGTTGACATATAGTGTGGCTTGTCAGATATCTTGGGGCATATGGTATTTACCCGTTCTCTTCTCCGATCGAGATATCCTCTTCTTTCACCCCTAAAATAAAAAGATTTTAATTTGGAGCGTGTGATGATGTACAATTAGAATGATATTCTTAGATACTTTATTTTGGGGAGTATTCAACAAAATATCAATAAAAAAAAAGTGTATGGTTGTTTTGTTGGTTCGACCAAAAAGAATAATGAAGTATCCAGGCTCCGTTTAGAAAAACCCAATCGGAAATATCAACGTGTATCAATCATAAGAACGATTCCTATTTTTAAAATAGGAATTTCAATTCTTAATCAATCGAATCATACGTCAAATTATAAGATACATAAAAGATTTGGCAGACATGAAAAAGGTAAAAAAAGGAAGGTGTAGAAAAAGCAACATTTAGGATGTTCTTTGTTTTCCCTATTTAATTGATTTTTTACTCTATATTGCAAATCGAAATCGGGAAGATCTTTATTCCGGAGTAGAGCACAAACCTAATAGAAGAAGCCCATTCAGGAACAAGAAAATGACATCGTGATTTGGATCGGTGAAAGAATATATCAATGAAAAGTTAGTTGATAAGTTTAGCGAATTCTTATTCATTAATAAGAGAGGTATTATATAATGAATGAAAAAGGTAAAAATATTTCTATTATATATATAAAGAAAGTATAGAAAAAAAAGCGGGGGTTCCTTCGTCAAAATAACCGAAAGAAGATGTTAAAGAAACGAGCTGGATGGCAGAATTTGATTTTTTACTTTTTTTTGGAACCGTATGCAGCAAAAGGTGCCTGTACGATTCCTAAGGCAAACCATTAGATGGTCCTAATCAACCGACTTTATCGAGAAAGATTACTTTTTTTAGGTCAAGGGATAGATAGTGAGATCTCGAATCAACTAATTAGTCTGATGGTATATCTCAGTATAGAGAATGATACCAAAGATTTTTATTTTTTTATAAACTCTCCTGGAGGATGGGTCATACCCGGAGTCGCTATTTATGACACTATGCAATTTGTTCGACCAGATGTACAGACTATATGTATGGGCTTAGCCGCTTCAATGGGATCTTTTATCCTGGTCGGAGGATCGATTACCAAACGTCTAGCATTCCCCCACGCTTGGCGCCAATGTTTTATTGAGAGAAAATAACGAGACTATGCCTTCGCCATATGAAATAGAGATATGAGTAATAATAGCATGGCATTTTGCATTCGATATGAAAATCGATTTTGGATATATCTATATATATATATAGATATATAATGGAGTATTTTCGTTTTTTAAAACATTCGATTCTGTATCGAGAGAGTCGTATGAGTGAAAAGGATATTTCCGGTTTTATCTTCTCTATCGGAAGTCCATTTCATCAGTGTCACACACAAATTATTCACATCATGGGTCTTATAACTTTTTATGTATTATGGTTATGAAAAAGCACGAATAAAATTTTATTCTTTTATTTCGATCAAAAATAAAAAACTTTGGGATTGCTGAATTACAGAGAGAAATATTAAAGCAACGGAGCCATCATAGTATTTTGATAACTGAGAAAAATAAAGAGTAAGGGTGGTCATTGGCAAATTTAAATTTGGATCTGAGACTCTTATCCATTGTAGAGCCGTATGCAAAATGTGCAAAAAATATGCCTGTACGGTTGATGATGAAAACATTCTTTTTTTATTCTTTTCTTTGCACATTTGGATAATAAAAATGCGTTTTTTTATTATGTGTAAATATCAGATCAGGGTAATGATCCATCAACCTGCTAGTTCTTATTTTGAGGCACAAACAGTAGAATTTATCCTGGAAGCGGAAGAACTACTGAAACTGCGCGAAACCCTGACACAGGTTTATGTACAAAGAACAGAGAAACCGTTATGGGTTGTATCCGAAGATATGGAACGGGATGTGTTTATGTCAGCAACAGAAGCCCAAGCTTATGGAATTGTTGATCTAGTAGCGGTTGAATGACAAAACAATAGCAGGTTTTTTTTATTTCAAAAATTCCATGATTCTTTCATATGCATTTCTGTTTAGTTTATCTATCTTATACTTACTTACTACTTATATAGAATGTATATTATTAAATTAAATAAGAAGAATATTAAAATATAGAATAAGAAATAGTCTCATTTCAAATTCGATTGATTATATCAAAGGAATTCATAATCATGCGGTTACGATCAATCTAAACCAGCTCATTCATTATGGATACGATTTCGCATGCCACCAACTATTAAACAACTTATTAGAAACACAAGACAGCCAATTAGAAAAGTCACGAAATCCCCCGCTCTTGTGGAATGCCCTCAGCGCCGAGGAACATGTAGTAAGGTGTATGTGCGACTCGTTCAGATCACAGATGGGAAAAGAGAAATATGGATTTTCCAGTATCAATGATCGTACCACCAGTGAATCGGATTGAACTCCATTCACTATTCAAAAATAAAGTCATCCATTCCCTTGTATGAAATTTATGTATTTTTGGTGCAAATCAATCAACTCAATTATTATTTAAGAGAAAAAGTAATCCTTTCTATTGGTAGAAAATGGAATTCCATAAAGCGGGGTAAACCCTATGTAATTAAAAATAGAAAGGAAATGAAAAAGATTCTCTCACGTGCAAGAACGGACTAAGAAGGTCAGCTACCTACTACTTAATCCCTTCATAATCAAATACCGTCACTCTTTAATATTTTAGATCTCATTGTGAAAGATCTATAGAATACTGGAGAATTCCAGACCATAGGTCGAGCCAAAGAATGTGAACTGTACAAGTGAACTATATATTATCCCCTAATAAAATGAGGGGGGAAAGGGCTCCGGTGTATCGAGAGGACCTCACCGTTTAATTTTGAAAACAAAGTCGCCATAGAAACGATGTAACCCACCATAATCCATTTTTTGGACACCGAAAATCCATTCTGTATATATTTTAAGAGGTGACCCTAGCAAAAAAAATCGTGGTTAGGAAGGGAAGGTTATTGTAGCAAAAGCTGTTGGAATTTTTTTTTACACATTGGAAAAAGAAATTTTGTTATTAATAATAGACCGGTAAAGGGCAAAAAAAAAATAACTGAAGAAAAGAAACTAAAATTTTATTATTCAAAGTTAGTCAATGACCAGAATTAGACGAGGATATATAGCTCGTAGACGGCGAAAAAAAATCCGTTTATTTGCATCAACAAGCTTTCGAGGGGCTCATTCAAGACTTACTCGAACTTTGATTCAACAGAAAATAAGAGCTTTGGTTTCGGCTCATCGGGATAGAGATCGAAAAAAAAGAGACTTTCGTACTTTGTGGATCGCTCGGATAAACGCAGTAATTCTCGGGCGGAGGAAGAAAAATAATCGTAGTAGGGTATCCTCTGACTATTGTTATAGTCTTTTCATACACGATCTGCACAAGAAGCAATTGATTATTAATCGTAAAATACTGGCGCAAATTTCAATATTAAATAAGAATTGTCTTTCTATGATTTTCAATGAGATCATAAAAGAGAAGGAGAGTGGAAAAAATACGCCGGAATGATTTAAATTATTTAGTTTTCGGATAAATAACTCTGGGAAAACAGTCGATTTTTAGTATGATAAAATAGAGAATGATGAGAAAGTTTTCAAAATGAACGAACCACGTTCTAAATGATTTGGTTTTCTATTTTTGTCTTATTACGACACTCCAATCTTATCGAATAAGACTACATCCATAATCCGTGTTTTAGTTCGGATTGTATATCGACTATCCCTGGCCTCAAAAAAAAAAATGGAAGTTAAGCCCTTTTTGATGGTTCCAATAAAAATACCTATTGTATAGTTCTATTAGACGTAGTCGATCTTTCAAATTGTTTCTTATTATTAATAAGAAAGGGTAACAAAGATAAAATACGAGCTTGTTTTATAGCAATAGTAATGAATCGTTGTTGTTTCAAGGTCAATCTATTCACTCTTCTAGAGAATATTTTCCCTTGTTCACTAATAAATCGACTAATTAAACTCATGTTTCTATAATCAATTTGATCCCCTGATTGGATCGGGATCAACCGCCTATGAAAATATCGTGTGGATTTACGAAAAGCTCGGTTGGAGTTATCCATATTTTGTCTTTTCCATCCCGAAAATACTATCGGTCAGATGAAAATGAATATTTTGAATTATAAAAAAAAATGGGTTTGCTTATCTATTTTTTTGGTATAACATGAGTTGATATTTTGATGTTGTTCTATCTATGGATGTCATTTTTGTCCGGTTTTGACACAGTGACACAAACCCTTCTTATTCTATTATTTACTCCATGAATCAATCATATGAAACAACACGAACGAAATAGGAACAGACATATTTTATTCTCAACAATTCTAGACTAGGCAGTATATGGTGGATTCTTTTAAGTCATAGGAAACACCAGATTTCTTATTAAGACCTTTTCAAACACTGGTGGTACATTCAAAAAAAAAGAACCGTGACTCGGGCACCGTTACCACCTTTTTTTTGGATGAACACCTCCTTACTTTGAATTTTTGATTCACTAAAAAATGATTCGATTTTCAATCCGAATAAAAATAATAAAGGAACAAAAAAAGAAGTTACTACAATACAAAAACTCGACGAAATCCAATGCAAAAAATTTTCATAAATCAAAAGAAATAATTTATAGAACAAAAAGTCATCCAAAAAAAAGGTTTTGAACAAATCATCAATTCGGATCAAAAGATGATGGAAGTTTCTTTCTTTATGAGACTGTGTTGTTCCGTCTAGATCACATTTCAATTTACAGGTCGAACGGAAATTGAATTCGAGTCTGAATCCTAACGTGAAAGTGGAATCCAATGTCATTATTTCTTCCTCGCCCTTTTGAAAAAAAGGGAAATAAAGAATAAAAAAGGGGGAAAGGAACTTTGTATCTCTCATCTTAATTAACTTTTTTCCATGTCAATAACTAAAAAAAAGGTATCATCAACGTATCCGGGAAAAATCGATTGATCTCTATCAATAGACCCGCTAAAGATCCAAACCATAGCATACTAAGTACCGGTGCCGTGGAAAGATAAGTTTTTAGATCTCGCATTGAAAATCCTCCTTAGATTATTTTTTAACATAATGAATTCATCAATCAAAATAGACGCGGAATCCCTAATAATGAAAATTGAAATGTACAATGATCCAGTAGATCAATTTTTTGCTATTAAAAAATAAGTCCATATTCCTGAGCATTCCCACCTCCAAGTATTCATTTTTTTTTTACAGTGTTTTATATGTATTTTAAAAAGAATAAGTTTTATGTTATTGTCTTTTTTTTTGATATAGAAATGAGATCAAAAATGAAAAAAAAAAGAGAGAGAAGAGGTATATGGAAGAAATAAAAATATGGATCAAGAAGACAACAACGGGTATTCTAACAAGAATCACACAGAGCGTGATAAAAAAAGGGATGTAGCGCAGCTTGGTAGCGCATTTGTTTTGGGTACAAAATGTCACAGGTTCAAATCCTGTCATCCCTACATACACATTTCCTATTCTTTAGAATGACTTTTTCTGATCCATCTCATATCGTTACATATCGTTACATTGAGATTCAAATGGGACATAATTTCATTTTATGCAATTATTGTTGCATGTTTTTTGGGGGTTATTATTGGAATAACCCTTTGATTTATAGAGTATGTATAAAGTAAAAGCGCTCTTAGTTCAGTTCGGTAGAACGTGGGTCTCCAAAATCCAATGTCGTAGGTTCAAATCCTACAGAGCGTGATTCCCTTGTTATTACACTGAAAGAATTCTATACGACATAGAACAATCTAAATTGTACTTACTACGAATAACAAATGCTAGGGTCCGCCCCATTTTTAAAAAAGAGATAATTTCGATTTTTCAAAGGTCCAACTGATCACCACGTCTGTATTGTAAATATGCAGTTACGAATAATCCAGCCAAAGTAATAGGAATTAGACCTAACACGATTCCAAATAGAAAAACGTCAATCATTTCAATTTCTTTTACAAGGTAAAAAAAAAAAATGCTACTTAATGAATAATATAGATAGATCCAAATTCTATTCAACCAAATTGCTCGTGAATCTCAATGACCAAAAGGTAGTTAGTACTGAGTCAGGGAACAACTATAGCAATGATAGAATCCTGTATAAAGAATTTTTTTTTTCATTTTTATTTTCAAATAAGTCGTATCTTGCTCATACTAATAAATAAAGCGGAGGTGATAGTCAAAAACGCTACTAAAAGACCGACATAACGAGTGATAGTAGACATAAGGGTCCAAGTAATGAAATATGTTCTTTTTTATTTTACTACTATACATATTTTATAAAACTTACCTACGTATCTATGTTGACAGATCCTAGAGAATACCCAACCCAAAAAAAGCCAATTATCGTTTTCTTCATCAATCATACTCATTAGACGAAACTAACAAAGATAATCACAGAGGTATAAAAGTATCATCTGTAACATGATTTTGACCTATACTCCGATATCCGAATCAAGAGGTGCATTGGAACAACTCTTGAATAAACGAAAAAAATAACTGTGTTGTGTAACTTCAAAAAATGAAACTATCTTTGAATCAATATTCGAAAATTTGAAATCATTTATTTCATTATTATATTGTTTGATCTTGATTTTGATAAATATTGAACACATCCTTCTTGAATAGGTTCTATTACTTCCCTTTATTTCCATTAAAAAAAAAAGACTCAT